CGGTATTATGGCTGATAAAAGTGATAGATTGTAAATCTATATATGAATAAATTTCTAATACCAAAAATTTTATAGTATAATAAATATATTAATTTGCAAAATTAATGATACCTTTAAGGTTAAAATTTAGTTAAGATTTAAATATCTCATTTATTTTTAACTTTGAAGGATAATAGTTTTTATTAACTTAAAATCTTATAAAATAAATGAAATAGGAATTATCATAATTGATGGAACAATTAATATAATAAATTTTAGATTCACAAATTTTTTTTTGTTTAGATAAAGGGGGATGGAGGTAAATAATATAAATGAAATTCATGTTAGGCGTAGATAAAAATATATACTAATTAAAGAACTAATAATTATTACAAAGGAAATAATTATTAAATTATTTAACAATATATATTGAATTACATATCATTTAATAATAAATCCTCTTAAAGGGGGTAATCCTATCAGAGATAAAATAACAAATGAAATGACTATATTATTTAATAAAAATATATCATTTAATGAATTAATATTATAAAAATTTATTAAATATACTAAAGTTAGTAAAAGAATAAAATAAATTAAGATATAATTAATTATTAAAGAAATATTTATAATTAATGAAGATACAATTCAGGATATATGATTAATAGAAGAACATGCTATAATTTTTTTTATAGAAATATTATTAAAAGCTAAAATAACCCCAATAAAAGAATTTATAATAATAATAATTCATACTATATAATTTTTTATTAAACAATTATACAAAATATATAGAGGAGAAAATTTTTGGATAGTTATAATTAATGAAATATTTATTCAAGAAATTTTATTTATAATAGATATATATCATTGATAGAATGGAAATATTCCTATTTTTATTATTATTGCTAATATTATTAAAAATGAAATAATATTATAATTTATTCTTATTAGTAGAATAGAAGAAAAGATTATTAAATTTGAAGCTATAGCCTGGATAAGAAAATATTTTATTCTCCTTTCTCTTGATAATAATGAGTTACTAATTAAAAGTAGAGGGATAAAAGCCATTGTATTTAATTCTAATCCAATTCATATTGAAAATCAGGATGAAGAAGAAAAAACAATTATTAATCTAAAAATTAAAATTGTTAAAGCTATTTTATTAAATCAAATAATAATTTTCAACTAAATTTAAAATTTATTCTTTTAATTTTATTTCAAAAAGTATAAAATTTTTATAATTAAAGATAATTTAGCTAGATATAAGATAAAGTTTAATTAATAAAGTAGCGGCTTTATTTTTTATATCTAAAATCTTATACCTTTAAACTAATTTATTGGTTATAATTTTTATTGGAACTAATTTATTCTTTTAATTTTATTTCAAAAARTATAAAATTTTTATAATTAAAGATAATTTAGCTAGATATAAGATAAAGTTTAATTAATAAAGTAGCGGCTTTATTTTTTATATCTAAAATCTTATACCTTTAAACTAATTTATTGGTTATAATTTTTATTGGAACTAATTTATTCTTTTAATTTTATTTCAAAAARTATAAAATTTTTATAATTAAAGATAATTTAGCTAGATATAAGATAAAGTTTAATTAATAAAGTAGCGGCTTTATTTTTTATATCTAAAATCTTATACCTTTAAACTAATTTATTGGTTATAATTTTTATTGGAACTAATTTATTCTTTTAATTTTATTTCAAAAARTATAAAATTTTTATAATTAAAGATAATTTAGCTAGATATAAGATAAAGTTTAATTAATAAAGTAGCGGCTTTATTTTTTATATCTAAAATCTTATACCTTTAAACTAATTTATTGGTTATAATTTTTATTGGAACTAATTTATTCTTTTAATTTTATTTCAAAAAGTATAAAATTTTTATAATTAAAGATAATTTAGCTAGATATAAGATAAAGTTTAATTAATAAAGCCGCTACTTTATTTTTATGCTTAAAATCTATATTAAAAAGAGAATTAATTCTATAGTTGAGGTATGAACCCAAAAGCTTTATTAGCTTACTTTTTAAGTAACAAATACAGGGGTGCATGTATAATTTATTTCATCAAAATAATCCTTTAATCAGGCAATTTGTTTTTTTTAAATTAAAATTCTTATGCATAAAAGGAGGCTATGTATATTTTTTCTTTCTTTACTTTTAAATTAAAATAATTTTTAAATTATTTAATTTTGTATCTAAAATTTTAATTAGTATAATATTTTTCTTTTAAATTCTATATATAAAAGTGAACTATGTCTAGTTTTCTTTTTTAATTATAAGATAAATAATTTTTATAATTACCTAATTTATGTATTATTATAATATTATTTTATAACTTATTAATTCAAATTTAATAGTGCTCCAACACTGATAAATACTTATAAATTCTTATGCATAAAAGTGAACTATGTATAGTTTTTTTTCTTACTTTTAAGCCAAATAACTTTTATAATAACATAATTTATGTATTATTATAATATTATTTTATAATTTATTAATTTAAATTTAATAGTGCTTCAACAATAAATATTTTTAAATTTTTTAGAATTAAAAATTGGATAAGGATATTTTTATTTAATATATTATTTAAAGATTTATTTTAAGTTAAAAAAGTATTATATATTAATATATATTTATTAATATAATTATATATATTAATATAAATAACCTATCCTATGGATAGGTATATTAATTATATATATATTAATATAATATTTATTAATTAYATATAACTTATCATTATAATAACTTTTCATTAAAAAGAGATGAGTTAATCTAATTTATATCCATATTATCTCTATTACCTGAAGAAGAACAACTTATATATTTTATATATTTATTTTTATTTACAACTAATATAACATATCACTCCTTATATATTAATATTATATATGTTAATATAATTATATCAGTATATTAATATATATTTATTAATATAATTATATATATTAATATAAATAACCTATCCTATGGATAGGTATATTAATTATATATATATTAATATAATATTTATTAATTAYATATAACTTATCATTATAATAACTTTTCATTAAAAAGAGATGAGTTAATCTAATTTATATCCATATTATCTCTATTACCTGAAGAAGAACAACTTATATATTTTATATATTTATTTTTATTTACAACTAATATAACATATCACTCCTTATATATTAATATTATATATGTTAATATAATTATATCAGTATATTAATATATATTTATTAATATAATTATATATATTAATATAAATAACCTATCCTATGGATAGGTATATTAATAAATTATTGTATAAATAAATACCATTGCTATATTTATATTAATATAAAAAAAGTAACTTAAAATCCTAATAAGATTTAGTAAAGATATAACTTAATACCTTAATAATTATAATAATATTTATAATAAATAATTTATTTACCTATTTAGCGGGATTTAATAAAAATATATGTCAATATATAATAATTATATTACATAGTTAAATATAATATTATAAAAAGTAACTTAAAATCCTAATAAGATTTAGTAAAGATATAACTTAATACCTTAATAATTATAATAATATTTATAATAAATAATTTATTTACCTATTTAGCGGGATTTAATAAAAATATATGTCAATATATAATAATTATATTACATAGTTAAATATAATATTATAAAAAGTAACTTAAAATCCTAATAAGATTTAGTAAAGATATAACTTAATACCTTAATAATTATAATAATATTTATAATAAATAATTTATTTACCTATTTAGCGGGATTTAATAAAAATATATGTCAATATATAATAATTATATTACATAGTTAAATATAATATTATAAAAAGTAACTTGATTTTGATTAATTAATTAGTTTTTAAAAAAATTTATCATGCATTTATTTTTAAATAAATTTTTTAGCAGTTTTTTATTTTATATAATTATGAATTAATAGATTAAGTTATTTTAAAAAGAATTAGTTTAAATTGTGCCAGCAACTGCGGTTATACATTTAATTCAAATTAATTATCTAAGCAAAAAATAATTAATTTAATGTTATTATATTATAAATAAAATTAAGGTAAAATTTTTTATATAATGCAGTTTAAAAATTTATGAAATATATGTATTAAAATAGGATTAGATACCCTAGTATAAATATATTTAAATTAATTTTGCTTAATTAGTATTTGTTATATCATTAAATTTAAAAGATTTGGCGGTAAATTATTTAATTAGAGGAACTTGTTTAGTAATCGATAATCCACGTTTAATTTTTCCTGTATTTGTTAATCAATTTATATACCGTTGTTTATGAAAATTTTTATTGAATTTTAATTTTCTTAATAAATTTTTTAATAAAATCAAGTCAAGGTGTAGTGTATGTACAGGTTTATAATGAGTTACTATTATTTATAATAATAGATTATATTTTTAAATTTGGTATATGAAAAAGGATTTATTAGTAATAAATAATTAAATAGTATTTATGAATTATATACTAATTTATGTACATATTGCCCGTCGCTTTCATTGTGAAATTAATTTCTTAAAATGAAATAAGTCGTAACATAGTAAGTCAACTGGAAAGTTGACTTAGAATGTAAAAGTAAACTTTTGGTAAGTGATTTATTTACAATAAATTTTATTTTGTTCGACTCAAAGCTTTTAAATTTTATTAAAAAATTAATAAATTATTTGGATTATTTATATTTTAAAAAATTTATTTTAAAATATCAATTATTATTTAAGAAAAATTAATAAAATTAATAGTTTAAAAGTACAGTGATGGAAATAAAGATTAATATTAGTATAGTAAAAATTAATTTTTGTACCTTTTGTATCAGGGTTAAATAAATAAATTATGTTATTATTTTTTTCTCGAAATTATTTTGAGCTAAGTATAAATATAAAATAGTTTTGTAACAAAAAAGTTATTTATTTATATTTAGATATGATATGTTATTCGTAATTAATGTTATCTAGTTTTTAATTAAGTATTATTATTAATTTATAAATTAAAATTTTATGTTTAATAAAAAGTAAATATTGTAGGGATAAGCTTATGATATAATTTAAAAGTTTTTTAATATATATTTAGAAATTTAGATTTGAAAGTAATTTTAATTTTAATAGTTTATAAACTTAAATTAATGTTATATATACTTTATATTTTTTAAAATAAATAAATTAATTTTTCTTTTTGAAATAATATTTAAATTAGTATAAATTTTTTTAATTAGTTAATTTATTTTTATAATATTTATTTATGAATTCGGCAACTAAATTTTTCGCCTGTTTATCAAAAACATGGCTTAATGAAAATAAATATTAAGTTGTACCTGCCCAATGATTTAATAAATTTAATGGCCGCAGTAATTTGACTGTGCAAAGGTAGCATAATCATTTGTTTTTTAATTGGAGACTGGAATGAATGGTTTGACGTAAAAATAGCTTTATTAATAATTTTGTTAAAAATTAATTTTTATGTTAAAAAGCATAAATAATATTAAGGGACGAAAAGACCCCATCAAGTTTAATATATTATTTCAATATATAATTTAATTCTTAATTTATTTGAATTATATATTTTACTGGGGCGGTAGAAATAGATTATCTTTTTTTAATTAAAATGAATTATATTTTATTATTTATCCTATTTTATAGAATTATAATAAATTACTGTGGGGGTAACAGCGTTATTTTTTTGTAGAGTTCTTATTAATAAAAGAGATTGCGACCTCGATGTTGGATTAAATTTTTCTATTAGGTGAAGATGCTTAATTGGATAGTCTGTTCGACTATTAAATATTTACATGATCTGAGTTCAGACCGGCGTAAGCCAGGTCAGTTTTTATCTTTAATTTTAGTATAAATTAATTATAGTACGAAAGGACTTAATTGATAAAAATTTTTTATTAATTTTTAGTATTCAATAATAATAATTTCTAAATTGGCAGAGTAATTGCATAAGAATTAGAATCTTAATATAAGTTTTATCTTATTTAGAAACTTAATTAAAATGGCAGATTAGTGCTATAACTTTAAGCGTTATATATGAATTATATTCTTTTAATATATATTAGATTTGGTATTAAATATATTAATTATTACAGTATTTATATTAGTGGGAGTAGCTTTTTTAACTTTATTTGAACGAAAAATTTTAAGGTATTTAGGAATGCGAAAAGGACCAAATAAAGTGGGTTTAGGTGGATTAACTCAACCTTTTGCTGATGGATTAAAATTATTTTCTAAAGAATTTATTTCTCCAATTTTAAAATTAAATTTAGGTTATTATATTTCTCCAATAATAATTTTTATACTTTCTATAATTCAATGATTGTTATTCCCATTAGAATTTCATTATGTAGATTTCTTTTTTGGATTTTTATTTTTTATATGTTTAACTGGATTAAGTGTCTATGGAGTAATTTTTTGTGGATGAAGTTCTAATTCTAAATATTCTTTTTTTGGAGCTTATCGGGCAGTTGCTCAAACTATTTCTTATGAGGTTAGATTAATATTAATTTTATTAAGAATTATAATTATAATTAGATCCTATGATTTAGAAAAATTAATAGATTATCAAAAATATATATGATTAATTTTTTTGTTTTTACCTTTATCTATGATGTGATTATCTTCTTCTTTAGCTGAAACTAATCGTACTCCTTTTGATTTTGCTGAAGGAGAATCTGAGTTAGTATCAGGTTTTAATATTGAATATGGAGGAATTTTGTTTTCACTAATTTTTATTGGAGAGTATAGATTTATTATATTTATAAGTTTACTATTTAGTCTAATATTTTTAGGGGGTATAACTTATTTTTATTATTTAAAGACTATAATTTTAGTATTCATATTTTTGTGGATTCGAGGTTCAGTTCCTCGATTTCGTTATGATAATTTAATAAATCTTTCATGAAAAGTTTATTTACCTATTTCTTTGAATATAATTGTATTTTCTTTAGGTTTAAAAATATTTTTATTATAATATATTGGTTAAAATTAAGAATAAATCATTAGAATTATTCTTTTATATATTTTCAAAATATATACTTATATTTTATAGTTAAATGATTAAATTATTATAATAAAGTTTCATAATTTTGTTAAAATATTATTTAGTATAAAAAATATAAAATAAATTATAGTAAAAATTATTCTTAAATTTTCGTAAGGTTGCTCAATTGGGAGAGCTCCTATTCAGGTTAAAATAATTAATACATTAACAAATATTCAAAATAAAATTTTGTTTAAGGGGTAATTTTTATTTGATAAAATACTATTATTTATTAAAGGTATTAAATAAAAAATTAGGATAGATATAAATAAAGCAATAACTCCTCCTAATTTATTAGGAATTGAACGGAGAATAGCATATGCAAATAAGAAATATCATTCTGGTTGAATATGGATAGGTGTAACTAATGAATTAGCTGGAATAAAATTTTCCGGATCATTAAGAGTTATAGGATAATTTAATACAATAATTATTATAATAATAATTATTATTATAAATCCAATTATATCTTTTGAAGAAAATAATGGATGAAAATTAATTTTATCCAAGTTTCTATTAGTCCCTAAAGGGTTATTTGAACCTATTTCATGTAAAAATACAAAATGAAGGATAATAAAAAATAAAATAATAAAGGGTAAAAAAAAGTGGAGTGAATAAAATCGTGTAAGAGTAGGATTATTTACAGAAAATCCTCCTCATAATCATTCTACAATGATATTACCAATTATGGGAATAGCTGAAAATAAATTGGTAATAACTGTAGCTCCTCAAAAAGATATTTGACCTCAAGGGAGTACATATCCTAAAAATGCAGTTGCTATTCTTATTAATAAAATAGATACTCCAATTATTCATGTATTTTTTAGGTTAAAAGATTTATAATAAACACCTCGTATTATATGAATATATAATAAAATAAAAAATATAGAGGCACCATTGGCATGAATAATTCGTATTATTCATCCTATATTTACGTTACGTATAATATGGGATATAGAATAGAATGCTGATTCAATATTACATCTATAGTGTATAGATAAAATAATTCCCGAAATAATTTGGATAATAATTATTAAGCCTAATATCGATCCTAGTCTTCAAAATGTTCTAATATTAGAAGGAACAGGTAAATCAATTAGTATATTATTAATTAATTTAATTAAATTGTTATTTTTTCGTAAAGGTATTTTCATTATTTTTGGCGGATGGGACCAAATTTGTTATTAGCAATTTTTACAGAAATTAATAGAGTAATAATTAAATATACTATAATGAATAAGGTAAAGTGTATTATTGAGGTTATATATATAGAAGAAATTCTTTCTATAAAATTTTTGTTAATAGAAAATAATGATGGAATTTCGATAAAAATTAAAGTAGGAAAAATTATTAATGGAATTAATATTATTTTGTTTAATTTATTAAATTTTTCGTTAGAGGAAATTCTTGCAATATAGATAAATAAAACTAATATACCTCCTAAAAAAATAATAATAAGAATATATGAATTCCAGGATAGAGTTAAAATTAAAGAAATAATTATATTAATATTAATGGTAATTAGTAAAATTATAACTACTAAGGATAAAGGATGATTTATTGTAAGAATTATTATAGTTATAAATATTAAAGAAAATAATAAAATTTTTATAATCAAGTAATATTTTATATAGAATATTAATTTTGGAGATTAAAGGTAAATTTTGTTTTTACTTGAGAGCTTTAAGAAAAATTTTCATTTATGAATTACAAAATCATTATTTTTATTATTTAAATTATTAAAGCTTTATTATATTAAGATGAGAGATAATAATATTTTTTATTTTTATAGCTGGTATTTATATATATATTAATTTTCATAAGCATATTTTAATAATATTATTAACTTTAGAATTATTAATACTTTTAACTTATTTAATAATAATAATCAATTTTAGTCTTATAGACTTAAATTTAAGTTTAAGACTATATTATTTAAGGGTATCAGTATGTGATGGTGCTTTAGGATTAAGTTTATTGGTTAAGTTGATTCGGACTTGAAGTAATGATAGAATAAATTTATTTACTATATATAATTAATGATAATAATGTTAATAATAATAATTAGTTTAATTATAATAGTATATACTATTAATATAAATTATAAATTAATATATAGTGTTATGACATTTTATTATTTAGTTTTTATTATTTTATTTTTTAGGGAATTTTATAGATTTATAAATTTAAAAATAATTTATTACCAAATATTTAGTCTAGATAATTTAAGATATTTATTAATCATACTTAGTTTATGAATTTTATTATTAATATTATTAAGAAAAAATAATAGAAGTATAAAAAATAAAATATACTTAAATATTCATAATGTGCTTATTTTACTACTAAGATTAACTTTTTTGATAAATGATTATTTAATATTTTATTTATGTTTTGAAAGAATTTTAATTCCCATTTTTATAATAGTTTTAGGTTGAGGGTACCAACCTGAACGTATTCAGGCAGGTTTATATCTTATATTATATACTTTATTTGCTTCTTTACCGTTACTGATATCTTTATTTTTATTTATAACTTATTTTAATAGTTTATTTATAAATTATTTATTATTAATTAATTTATTTTATCTAGAATATAATTGGTTAATTATTATTTGGATAAGAATAACTATATTTGCTTTTATAGTTAAAATACCCATTTATATATTTCATTTGTGACTTCCTAAAGCTCATGTTGAGGCTCCTTTAGTGGGGTCAATATTATTAGCAGGAGTTTTATTAAAATTAGGGGGTTATGGAATTATTCGTATAATTTTTTTGTTTAAATGTGTATTTATTAATTTAAGATATTATTTTATTTGTTTTATTTTGTTGGGAGGGATTTATTCAGCTTTAGTATGTTTAAATCAAACAGATTTAAAAATATTAATTGCTTATTCTTCAGTAGCACATATAAGAATTATAACTAGAGGTTTAATAACATTAAGATATTTAGGTGTACAAGGAGGGGTTATATTAATATTAGGGCATGGTTTATGTTCTTCAGGATTATTTTTTATTGGAAATATTATATATGAACGTTTTAATACTCGGAGAATATTAGTTATTAAGGGTTTATCAAATTTATCTTATTTAATAAATGTTTTATGATTTATTATATTAGTAAATAATATTTCTGCTCCTCCATGTATAAATTTATTTAGAGAAATTAATTTATTTATTAGTTTATTAAAATGAAGTTATTTAGTATTTATTTTATTAATTATTTATATATTTATTTGTTCTTGTTATACATTATATTTATATTATATAACTAATCATGGAAAAATAAATTTAGTTTATTCATTTAATAATAATAATTTACGTGAATTGCTTGTTGTTATTATACATTTAATTCCATTAAATTTATATATTTTGAAAAGAGAAATTTTTTATTTTATTTACTAAAGGTATAAATAGTTTATATAAAATAATGATTTGTGGATTCATAGAATTAATTATTAATTTATACTGTGCTTTATTTAAAATATAATATATTTAAAATTATTAGTATAATTATATTTTTTTTTAGAATATTATTTTTGGCTTTAAGGTTATTATTTAAGTTTATAAGAATTAATATAGTTATTGAATGGAGTATTATTAAAATTATATCAATAGATATAAAAATTATTATAATAGTTGATTTTTATTCTTTATTTTTTTCTTTTATTGTAATATACATTTCTAGATCTATTATGCTATTTTCTGAATATTATATAGAAGATAATAAAATAATAAATCGATTTATTATTCTTATATTATTATTTGTTATTTCAATAATTATACTAATTTATAGAAGAAATATAATTTTTTTGCTACTAGGTTGGGATGGATTAGGATTAGTTTCATTTTTATTAGTAATTTTTTATCAAAATAAAAGTTCATTATCAGGAGGGTTATTAACTATTTTATCTAATCGTTTAGGGGATGGATTTTTAATTTTAGGGTTATGTATAATATATGATATTATATCTTATAATTATATTTATATAATTTATTATGAGCCTAGACACATATATTTTATGTTTTTAATTTTGTTAGCTTGTATAACTAAAAGAGCTCAATTTCCGTTTTCAGCGTGGCTACCAGCAGCAATAGCTGCTCCTACTCCGGTATCTTCTTTAGTTCATTCTTCAACATTAGTTACTGCAGGAGTATATTTATTAATTCGTTATAGGGATTGTTTAAAGTTTATAAATTTTAATATAATTTTATTATATACATGTTTATTAACAATATTAATATCAGGGTTAAGAGCTATATATGAAAATGATTTAAAGAAAATTGTTGCTTTATCTACTTTAAGACAGTTAAGTTTAATAATATTAGCTGTTTCTTTAGGTATATATGATATAGCTTTTTTCCATTTAATTACTCATGCTACTTTTAAATCATTAATATTTTTATGTGTAGGGGTATTAATACATAGGTATAGAGGTTATCAAGATATACGTTTTATATCTACAAAATTTATTAAATCTAATTTTTTAAGAATTTTAATAATTTATACTTTTATAAGATTGGGAGGAATATTTTTTCTTAGAGGATTTTATTCAAAAGATTTGATTATTGAATTGATTTTTATAAATAATTATAGAATTCTTATTATAACTATATTATATATAGGAAGGATACTAACAATTATGTATAGAATTCGGGTGACTTATATAATTTATACAAATTCTTTAAATTTTAATTCTTTAAGTTTAAGACTAGGGAGGCGTTTATTATTATCCCCTTTATTAATATTATTTTTTTTATCAATTTTTTCTGGAGGTTTAGTATCTTGATTACTATTAGACTCTCCGGTATATATTATTTTAAATTTTAATATAAAAATTGCTATTTTGTTATTAATTATTTTGACAGTAGTTATTAGATATTCTTTTACAAAATTATTTTTAGTAATTAATATTAAAATAAGCATTTTTAATAGTTTTATAAATAAAATATGATTTATTAATAATTTTTCTTCTAAATACATTATTAATTTATCTTTAAATTATTCAATATATATTAATAAATTTATTGATAAAGGATGAAGAGAAACAATAGGGGGACTAGGTTTTTATATTAAATTAGTTAATCTAAGAAAATTTAGAAACAATTATTTTTATTATACTATACCAATATATTTATTAAGATTTATTTTTTGGCTTATTATTATTTTGTTTATTATTTAAGTTTAGTATAGCTTATAATTAAAGCGTTGTTGTGAAGTAGCAAATAAAATTTTTAATTTATAAACATTTCAAGGACTAGTCCATTTTAATTATGAAAAAATTAGGTATTATATATACTATAGAAATAAAAGTTTAACATAATATAAATGCTATAAATAGAATTAGAAGTTCTAAAATTTTAACTTTCTTAATAGGAATATAAATATTCTAATATTTTATTAACAGTAAAATGCTCTAAGCTTCTATTAATTAAGTAAAGGTATTCACCAAGGTTTGAGTCGAAATCAAATACAATAATTTTCGTTTTTTACTTTAAACTATATCTTAAGATATTTTTTAATTGCAAATTAAATGTAAATTTATACTAATTAGTTTAAACAGCTCAATTTAATGCATTATTATATCATTCATAGAATAACCCTAAAGCTAAAATAATTAAAAAAGTTAATATTGTAAAGAAAGATGAAGAAATATTATAAAATATTATAATAGGAATTGGCATTAAAATTGCAATTTCGATATCAAAAATAATAAAAATAATTGCCAACAAAAAAAATTGTATAGAGAATGGAATTCGTATAAGTCTAATAGGGTTTATTCCGCACTCAATAGGAGAATTTTTTTCTTTATCATATTTGATTTTTTTACTTAATATTAAAGATAAAAAAATTAATATTAATCTAATAACTAGGATTAAAATAAATATTATTAAAATTGATTTAATTATTTCATTTTAATAAAATTCTTCTAATTGGAAGTTAGATATACTATAATGTACTAATGAAATAAAATTTATTTTCCTCATCAATAAATAGAAATGTATAAAAATAGTCACACAACATCAACAAAATGCCAGTATCATGCAGCAGCTTCAAAACCAAAATGGTTAAATAAATTATAATGATAGTTGTATAAGCGATATAAAGAAACTATTAAGAAAATGGACCCAATAATTACATGCAATCCGTGAAAACCAGTTGCTATAAAAAAAGTTCTTCCAAAACATGAGTCAGAAAATGAAAATGGGGCTTCAAAATATTCTCATCCTTGGAGGATAGAAAAATAAACTCCTAGTATAACAGTTATTAATAAAGCATTTTTTGCTCTTTTAAAATTATTATTAATAATACTATGATGCGATCAAGTAATTGTAACTCCTGAAGAAATTAGAATTAATGTATTAAGTAGGGGAATACTTAAAGGATTAAATATTTTAATATTTATAGGAGGCCATATTATACCAATTTCAATTGAAGGAGAAAGGCTAGAATGAAAAAATGTTCAAAAGAATGAAAAAAAGAATATAATTTCAGAAATAATAAATAAAATTATTCCTAAACGTATTCTTTCATTTACAAAAGAAGTGTGATGCCCTTGAAATGTAGCTTCACGAATTACATCTCGCCATCATTGATATATAGTTAAAATTATAATAGTTATTCCTATTATTATTATTAATATTTTATTAGTATAAATTAATTCAATTACTCCAACTAATATAATTATACCCCCAATAGCCCCAGTTAAAGGCCATGGACTTTGGTTTACTAAATGAAAAGGGTGGTATTGTTTAATCATAATTTACTTCATTATAATATAATGAAACTAAAATAGTAAATACATAAGCTTGAATTAAGGCTACAGCTAATTCTAAAATTATTAATATACATTGTATAGTAATAATAAATAATGAAATTGATATTATATTAATAGAACAGGCAGAGGATATAAGAGAAATTAATAAATGACCTGCAGTCATATTAGCAGCTAATCGAATTCTTAAGGTAATAGGACGAATAATATTACTAATAGATTCAATTATTACTATAAAGAATATTAATAAAAATGGTGTCCCTATAGGAACTAGATGAGCTAATGTTATAGAAATTTTTATAATCCATGAATATAATATATATGAAATTCAAAATATTAATGCAAGTACTAAAGTTATAGATATGTGGCTGGAGGCAGTAAATACATAAGAAAATAAACCTATAATATTGTTAACTATAATGAAAGTAATTAATATAATAAAAATTAAAATAGACTGATTATTTATAAGATTATTTTTAAATTCTAATTTAATTATATTAATAGAAATTAATATTAATCTGTTTCATCGTGAAGATATAAGCCAAAATCTTTTAAAGGAAAATAAAATAATTAATCTTAGGGATATTCAATTAAAGTGTATATTAAATAAAGAGGATGTAGGGTCAAAAATTGAGAATAAATTAGTTATCATAATATTAAAAAATTGGAGTTATTTTTGTCTTGTAAAATTGATTTTTGTGGTATAATTTTTGATATAAATCTAAAGTTAATAAATATAATTAATATAATTATTATAATAAAAATAAAAATAAGTAACCAGTTTAAAGGTATTATTTGTGGAATTAAAAAACATTAATTTCTAATTACTTAAATTTGACAAATTTATGTTATATTTTAACTAGTCTTTTATTGAAAGTAGCAATTACTATAGTATAGATTAAGAGTCTAATGCTTTTATCAGCCATTCAATAATTAAAAATTTATAATCCATTTAAAGAAATTGTTTATATTAATAGATTCAATTATAATAGGTATAAAACTATGATTTGCACCACAAATTTCTGAACATTGTCCTGAATAAATTCCGGGGCGGTTAATATTCATAAATATTTGGTTAATACGCCCTGGAGTAGCATCTATTTTTAAGCCTATAGAGGGGATTGATCAAGAATGAATTACATCTGCGGATGTAACTAAAATTCGAACAGGGGTATTAAAAGGGACTATAACTCGATTATCTACATCAAGGAGTCGTATTAATTGAGAATTATTAATTATGAATGAATCAAATTCAATATTTTTAAAATCTGAATATTCATAGGATCAGTACCATTGATGTCCAATTGCTTTAATAGTTATAAATGGTTTAAAAATTTCTTCTATTATATAAAGAATTTTTAATGAAGGGATAGTAATAAATAATAAAATAATAGCTGGAGCTATAGTCCAAATTGTTTCAATTTCTTGCCCTTGTAATAATAAATAATTAAAATTTTTGTTTACTATTGAAAATACTATTATATAGATAATAAAAATACAAATTATAAATAAAATTAGTATAGAATGATCATGAAATATAATTAATTGCTCTATTGTAGGGTTAGATCTATTTTGTAGTATAATATGATTTCATGTTGGCATAATTTGTGATATTAATTAATTGACTAAATGTGTGGTCAGAAGGGGGGAGATTTAATATTCATTCAATAGATGTATTTTGTGAAGAATTAAAAATAATTTGGCGTTTTCTAATTATTGATTCCCATAAAATAATTAAAAGGAAAATTACTGAAATTAATGAAATTAATGCCCCACAGGATGAGACTAAATTTCAAAAATAAAATGCATCAGGATAATCTGAATAACGTCGAGGTATCCCTCTTAATCCTAAAAAATGTTGTGGAAAAAACGTTAAATTTACTCCAATAAATATAGTAAAAAATTGAATTTTTAGTCATCGAGGATTTATTATTACACTAAAAAATAGATTATATCAGTTAACAATTCCTCCTATAATTGCAAATACTGCCCCTATAGAAAGAACATAGTGAAAATGTGCTACTACATAATATGTATCATGAAGAATAATGTCAATAGAAGAATTTGCTAGAATAACACCTGTTAATCCTCCAATAGTAAAAAGAAATACAAAACCTAGAGATCATAAAGTTTGGCTATTAAATTTAATTTGAGAACCATGAATAGTTGCTATCCATCTAAAAATTTTAATACCTGTAGGAATAGCAATAATTATAGTAGCAGATGTAAAATAAGCACGAGTATCAACATCTATTCCAACAGTAAATATATGATGAGCTCATACAATAAAGCCTAATACCCCAATTGATACTATAGCATAAATTATTCCTAGGGTTCCAAATGTTTCATTTTTTCCTCTTTGGGATATCAAAATATGAGAAATTATTCCAAACCCAGGAAGAATTAAGATATAAACTTCTGGATGACCAAAAAATCAAAATAAATGTTGGTATAATACTGGGTCTCCCCCTCCGGAAGGATCAAAAAATGAAGTATTAAAATTTCGATCTGTTAATAATATAGTAATTGCACCTGCTAGTACAGGTAAAGAAAGAAGAAGAAGAACAACTGTAATAAGAATTCTCCAAACAAATAAAGGAATTAATTCAAATTTTATACCTCTAGAACGTATATTAATAATTGTTGTAATAAAATTGATAGCCCCTAAAATAGAGGAGATACCTGCTAGATGTAGTGAAAAAATTGATAAATCTACTGAAGGTCCTGAGTGGGATAAATTTGAGGATAAAGGGGGATAAAGAGTTCATCCTGTCCCAACTCCAGAATCAACGAAGGAGGATATTAATAAAAGTATTAATGAAGGGGGGAGTAATCAAAATCTTATATTATTTATTCGTGGAAATGCTATATCAGGGGCACCAATTATTAAAGGAACTAATCAATTTCCGAATCCTCCAATTATTATTGGTATTACTATAAAAAAAATTATAATAAAAGCATGTGCTGTAACTAATACATTATAAATTTGGTCATTTCCGATTAAGGAACCAGGTATTCCTAATTCAGTACGAATTAATATTCTTATAGATATACCAATTATTCCTGATCATACACCAAAAATTAAATATATAGAACCAATATCTTTATGATTAGTTGAAAAAAGTCATCG